TTCTATATAGTTCTATATATTTCTATATATATAGATTTCTATCGATTAGATATCATGAAACCCTTTCTATACTAATAAAATAGAACCAACCTTACTTTGTAATAAATTTAATTTATTTAATCTAATCAAAGTTTCCTTTTTTCTATTTTAGAAGTTCATTGAAATTGAAGAAGTTCTATTTGTTTTGTTCAATAAATTTACCTATATTTTTGTTTGTCCACTACTTAAACATGACATGATAAATAGGAAAAAGGTTATGATAAAAAAATGGAACCTAAGAATAGGAGTTGTTGACAAATAGTATCAACAATCCTATTTAATTCGACACAAGAAGGGGTTGTGTAAAATCCCTTTTCTTGTGTCAAAGACTAGGAGACGCAGAACCCCCCCCCCCCTAAACCCTTTGTTCCTTTCATTTATGCTTTAGTTTATATTCTCCGCTTATTTCTCTTTTGTTTTGATGTTATTCAAATATAAAGCTAAGGATTCATCCTATATCACTTCGATTTGAGTTGAAAAAACAAATAAAAGATAAGGAAAATTAAATAGTCTTCTTCACAATATACACATCACGACCAGTATAAGTAATTCCCGAAATCCGAAAGAAAAAAGAAACAGAAAAAATGGATCATACACAATTACATAATATAATTGCCAACAAAAGTTTATTTCTTTTTATAGTTTGATGTTGAAAACTCCGTGGATCTAGAAATTCATTTCGGACAATTGAACCTTCTCAAATTGTTTCTTTTTAAGAACCAAAAAGATTTGTGCCAAAATAACAGATGCCAAGAAGAGCAAAAGGCCTTGGACACGTAATGGATCTTGAAGTACTACTTCTGCATCCCCCTGACCAAATCCGCCCACATTAGGATTACTCGTTAATGGTTGATCAAGTTTGATGGATTCGCCCTCAGAAACAAGAAGTTCCGGCCCTGGGGGGATAATATCAACCACTTGACGCCCATCCGATGCCCCAACTATGGTTATTTCGTATCCCCCTTTTTCTTTTCGTATAATTTTGTTTACTATACCCGCTGCTGTAGCATTATAAACATTATTGTTACTCTTGCTCCCGTCGGGATAAATCTGACCCCTCCCTCTGTTCCCGCCTACATATATGGGATATTTTAAAAAATGAGCATCTTTCTTAGTAGCGGGGTCCGGGGAAAGAATAGGAAAGGTGATTTCACTATATTTCTGACCAGGAACAGGACCTATCACAAGAATATTTTTTTTAGTAGGGCGGTAACTTTGAAAAGACAGATTTCCTATCTTTTCTTTAATCTCGGGTGAAATACGATCGGGCGGGGCTAGTTCAAACCCCTCGGGTAAAATAAGAACAGCCCCCACATTCAAAGCTCCTTTTTTACCATTAGCAAGAACTTGTTTCACTTGCAGATCATAGGGAATTCGAACAACTGCTTCAAATACAGTATCCGGAAGTACCGCTTGTGGAACCTCGATATCCACGGGTTTATTAGCTAAATGGCAATTGGCACATACAATACGGCCCGTTGCTTCTCGTGGATTTTCATAACCCTGCTGTGCAAAAATGGGATAGGCGTTTGAAACGGGTGCCTGGGTTATTATATATATCATGAGCGATAGGGAAATGGATCGAGTAATCTCTTTCTTTATCGACGAAAAGGTTTTTTTAGTTTGCATGGTCCAATCATTGATCCCGAAAATTTCTACAATAAAAGTAGGTAGGTCGCTAGTAGAGTTCCCTATCTATAATTTTGATATTTACCGAAATAATTTTTCTGAAATATTGGAGAAATCCCTTTACTGGATAGAAATAATAGGTACAATTTTGAGTGTTTTGTTTATGTACAAAGTAACAAATATTATAATTGGGCTGTTCGATCATTTTTTAGTCATTCATTGAATGATAAATCACTACAAGTGAAGGAGATACACGATTTAAATAACGAAAGATCCAATATTTAAAAATTGTATCTAAAATGACTGGAAAAGTAGAAACAAGACCGGATATAATTTGATCATTATGAACAAATCCAAAATCTTTGTAGACAGAGCCAATCATTAATTCCCAACCGTGGGGAGAATGGAATCCTATACATAAATCAGTTAATAAAAGAATACAAAAAGCCTTTATTGTGTCGCTTAAGTTATATAGGAATTCTTGAACCCAAGAGTTAAGAATAACAAGCTCTTCATTACCTAGAATAGAATAACCGCTTAGAATAACGAAACAGATTATATTTGTCGAGAAGTGTAAAATTGTATGGATACGATCCTCATTGTGCATCTTGATCAATTGGGTCGTTTCTTTGTAGATTTCGACGCGAAGCTTTTGTAAATGCGTTTCTGGGTATTCCTTTATCATTTCCTCCAAACGAAGGAGTTCCTCTAAGTCTATGAATTTTTTTAGAATACTCTTTTCTTGAATATCATTCAAAAAAATTTCGGATTGCCTAATATTCCACCAATTAGTAATCCAAGATTCCAGACTTTTTTTAAATGAGAGAGAGATCCACCAAGGAAAAAATACTATAAATGCAAGATATAGAAGGGAAATTAATACTTTCTTTTTTACCATTTTTTCGTCTGTGAATTTGTGAAATTTTAATGAACTCACCCCTGCGTCGACTCTATATGATACTAATATTTATATCAAGCATAAGTTATATCCCAACCCAAGCCGTCGAGTCCATTAATATATTTCGAGGTTTTTCTTTGTGATGCAGCAGAGTGGTTGGGTTAGTCCTTGAATCTAGAAAGAATACAGAAATAGAATAAGAAAGAGCTCGCTTCAAATTAATATTAGTTGGATTTCGAGACGAAAGAACTCCCGCTCTATTAAAAAAAATACCAAATATTTCAAAAAAAAAAATTATGGACAAAAAAAAATTTCGTTTTAGGGTTGCTTCGTATACGTTTACTTTGGCTTGAATAGGCATTCAGAACAAACTTCCGTTAAGTTATGGTATAGAAAAAAAGGGGGGGTTACTTGATTTTTTTCCCTCTTGCAAAGTATTCATTTTTCAGTTCCTTTTTTTTTTTTTTCAAAATACTTCAATTGGTACGCGCAAGAAATAGGCCGATTCAGCAGCTTTTTGCTCAATTTCTCGTGGAGTCAAATTCTCATCAGTACGCGTCAAGGGAATGGCCCCCTGGCCTCTGATTTCCATATAAAGGACCCGACGAGCAAAAAGACCCTCTTTATTTTCTATTCTGATGGACTGAATATCTTTCATAAGGAATCGCAGGAATATGCGACGGTTTTTTCCAGGAAATCCCCAACGAAAAATACACACTATGCCCTCTTTTATATCAAATCGATCATAACCACTACCCACATTCCACAAAATTGTGCACCACAAGTAGGAGCTAATAAAGAGACCCGCGATCCCATAGAAAGACATCACGATCCCCTGTGGAAAAAAATTTATTTGCTGAGAAGGAAATAAAGATATAAAATTCCTACCAAAATAACTGGAGGTTCCAACCAATACAAATCCTAATGAACCTAAAAAAAGAATGAGGGCCCAAGCGAAATTGCTTATTTTTCGAGATCCCGCTATAAGTTCTATCCATATACGTTCTGATCGCCAACTCATACTCTCACTAGACCTGGTTGCATTTTATTGGAATTGGAAGAATAACAAAAATAATTTTTATTTTACTTTTTTTGTTTCCGAAGTAACTCTCATCAACCAGCACTACTATGATGTGAAACTTTTATTTTAGAAAAATTCATCGAATTACTTAGATCCAAACTAAAATAATAACATCTCTTTCATATGATTTCCTATAGATATCCACATATAGATATATTGACTTTACATTTCCGAAATTCTCCCCGCTACCGACCCATTTGCCCATTTGAAAATTGTTATAATTAATTTACCCATATATCATGTTTACATAAGAGCTTATGCTCGAAAGAAGCCGCATGTTATACCATTTATACCATATTCTATTAAATAGATAGGGGTGTTATGATCAAAGTAAGCTTTGAAAAAAAAAATGGATAGGAGTTGTGCCTATAGTATCTAAAAAATCTTGTTTTTTTGAACATGAAGAAATAAAGAAACCATTGCAATTGCCGGAAATACTAAGCCCACTAAAGGCACAAAAATGGAGGGAAAGCTGTTGAGAGTTATCATTGAGTGGGTACCTCGATTTAATATTTGTACCTGTTATTTTTATTTATTTTTTTAGATTCTTATTTTAACCTTATATTGTTATAAAGATATTTTATAATTCATATATAATACTTATATTATACTAAGTATACCTAAGTGAGTATATACCTAAATAAGGAATATATATAAGTCTATGTTTTAATAATTTTTTATTTTTAAAATAGTTATAAAAATATGTAAATAAACGGACTTATTCACCCTTCTACACGTTTCTACACGAAATATATGTATGATAATACACCTTTTTATTATTCATATTATTAGTTATTTTCGTGCTCTTGTCTTATAATTTAATAATTTTCATTTCAAAAAAAAAATTATTTATTACAAATTAAAAAATAAATAAAAAAGAAATTAAAACTCTACTCTACAGCTCTACTTAATCTAAGTTGGATCCAAAGGAAAGAAAGCATGTAGCCGAAATAATTCACTCAGAACATCCTTTAAAAGATTACGTGGTACGATTAGATCGAATAAGCCCTTATGGAATAAATATTCAGCCACTTGTGAATCCTCGGGTACTGTCTTATTCAATGTTTGTTCAATTACTCTTTTACCCGCAAATGCAATGTAAGCGTTGGGTTCAGCAATAATGATATCTCCCAACATACCAAAACTAGCCGTCACCCCCCCTGTGGTAGGGGATGTAAGGACTGCGACATAAAATAACTTTTTATTTGATTGATAATCGTATAAAGCGGAAGATATTTTAGCCATTTGCATCAAGCTCAAACTTCCTTCTTGCATGCGGGCTCCTCCGGAAGCACACACTAGAATAAGAGGTAAAAGTTTATTGGTAGCATACTCAGCCAAACGTGTTATTTT